ATGGACATCGTATACAGATAAACTACCCGATTAGATAATATTGTGTACCAATTTATGTTCTGGGATTTATATATACCCGGAATTGCTGTTATAATTGAAATTGCGAAGGTTTTTTTTTTCAATAAAAAAACCAATACTGATTGTATCCATTTTTATTTTCTTATATCATTAAGGAAACGCAATTTGAGATTCAAATTTACGAATCATTCATGAATTATATAATTATATAAATTATATAATAGTTAACGGTTCCAGTTTGTGCTGAATTTTTTCTTTTATGACTGAAAAATCAAAATTTTGTTTTTCACTAGAAAAGTAAGGGAAATTTTTAGAGATTGTATGGTTTTAAGATACTATACAATCAATCGAAGGGATGGATCCAACTCAAACAAAAAAGAAAGATTTCTTTTAGAAAAGGAATTAAGGAAAACGGGATTAAGATTCAAAATACAAGTACAATAAATAAGAAGACAAAAGGATAATTTTTTGATAGATTTTGATTTGGTATCGTTTTGGCGGCATGGCCGAGCGGTAAGGCGGGGGACTGCAAATCCTTTTTCCCCAGTTCAAATCCGGGTGTCGCCTAATCACCAAAAGAATTGACATACCTTCTTCTGTTTTGCTGATAGAATTTTGGAAATTTTTCCGGCGGAAGCAAACGGAGGAAACTGATAAATCGTGATAGTCCTTCCATTACTAACGGAGTGTCTACGGGCCGGGTTTTGAATTAGATTGGATAGCAGGACGGAAATCAAATTCCGTTTTTAGTTGCGGAAAGGCCAGAAGATACTCTGTATACATATTCATCAAAGTCTTTGAGTACTCCGGCATTCAATCAATATTAATTCGATTGAATGAGTAATTGGCTTTTACTTAATATACCTTTTATACCTTATATACTATACCTTTTTTCTTTTTTCGTTAACCCCTAGTCAAGAACAGAACATAATAGGGCGTCCTCCGATTGTTTCATAGAGACAATAAGGGACGGTAAGGATTAGATCAAAACAAAATGGGAAAGAAATAGGGTATGGGTTGGGTAGTGATCTACCTTTCTTCTATTTTTTTAGACTTTTTACTTAACTTAATGAAGGACAACAAAAGAAAGAATAGATTTTTAGTATTTCTACATATTAGTAGCATTTCTTTGATACTTCCAAGGGGGTCTCCGCATATTTTGCTTGTGCTTAATCTTTTCTGATTATACTAGAAATCTTATAAGACCCCTTATAAGTTAGAGTTGGATTTATTGGATTGTTTCATCAACGACGTTAGGTCAGAATTTTTGACTCTGCGCCAGTGATTCCACTATTATTTATTAGTGAACAATAATTCAAGAATTCCTTCATAGATAGGGGACATAATTCACATGGATATAGTAAATCTCGCTTGGGCTGCTTTAATGGTAGTCTTTACATTTTCCCTTTCACTCGTAGTATGGGGAAGAAGTGGACTCTAGAAGTACTACTAATTGTAATTGAGTTTAGGAATTAAACTGGATCCATTTTTTTTTTATAAATCGTTCAGTTCTGAAAAGCTTTTTTTAGTTGAAATTTCATTATTTCAACACTATTTCAATTTAAAATTCAATTTTTAAATTGAAATAGAAATAAAAAAATATCTGCATTTCAAAATTCTCTTGGGTTTTCGTGTAGTAATATAGTTTATGAATAATATATATGAAGAATACTCTTTCAATCAAACAAATATTTCAATTATTTCCGTGTTTGTATTTCGAAAGTAAAAAGAATACAAAGTAAAAGAAATACAAATGGTAGTAAATTTATTCCAACTGAATTCTTGATCAATTTTCTATTTCGATGAACCGACTCTTACTAAAATTAGATATGGACCGTGAGGAAGAGTTGCACTTTTTTTATTTTACTTTTTTGTTTCCCTTTATTCAAAGAGAAAATAGTTCTGTTATTACATTACGTAGATACACATTTTCTATCGGAAACAACACAGACATAGTAGTTCTCTAACGAGATACTACACAGACTAAAATATTGTATTGTCTTGGGCGAGTCACATATTGCGCACTTCCCGTTTGTTTTAATATTTTGGAAATTTTATTTATGTTGTACTTGTTTTATTGAACTCACTGTTCAAACGTTAAAAGAGGTTTACTAATCCTTTCCCCCCCTTTTTTGAAATCCGAAGAAGTTTCCATAGATCATATGTCAACTGATCGATCAATGACTTCTTCGTCGGAATGCTAATAAAAAGATTACTTTATTTTCTTTTATTATACCCATCGAAGAGGCCCTTGATTCTTTTGATCGGGATTCATATTGAAAATAATCAGCAATCCAGGAATTAGAATCGTACGAGTCGCTTTTCAATTATTTCAAATTGATTGAAATCAACACAAATTAAATACAAGACAGATGGATAAAGCAAAGAAATAGAATTGGGGGGCACTATATACATTATATATAATATGTAATTGATATCGATATATACCAATATATAGGAATATGACGATACTATTGTAGATTGATCTCTATTAAATTAACCCGGATTCCAATACACCTTATATACACTACAATAACAATAGTAGATAGTATGGTAGAAAGATTCAGATATTTCTTTCTACCATACTATCGTATTTCATAGAATACGGCTAATTCTAGTCTGCCCATTTCATTTAAGACGCGAAATTTGAATCCCTTTCTTCTCTTCAATTATTGATAAGAACTAAAAAGTCAAGTTTAATTCAAATTAATCACCTTGGCTGACTGTTTTTACGTATATTATAAGTAAAAAAGCGGTAGGAACTAGAATAAACAGTGCAGTAGCAATAAATGCGAGAATATTTACTTCCATAATCTCATTGTTTCATTTTTCTTTAATTCGCAATAACTCGGGAGTTAATCCCATAGAGATAATAAATCTTTCGCTTGTAAATTCAATGGGATGAATTACATCTTGATGATATCGAATCGGATCAATATCATGAATAACAATATCTGCACTATCAAATCAACTCATCGTCAAGAATTGAATAGTATAACATAGGAAGATCTTTTATCCATACCGAACTCCAAATTTTATTCCTGATCCAACCAATAATAATAATTCCTTTTTTTTATTTAGCATTCTTTTTCATTCTTTCTTTTCTATCACCTACCGCCCTCTTTGTACAACCATCTGATGAAGTATCATTGAACCGCCCTTACACTTACCATTGATTCTAAACAACCCCCAACAAACAATAGAAGCTAAAAAAAAAAAAAAAGGAAGAAGTTCGAAACTTATTTTTTTACTGATCTAATCTTCTTGGAAAACAAAAGAAGGGTGATAAAGACGAGTACAAGTTTCGGTATAAAAAAATCTAATATTCCATCAAATTAACTATTTTATTTATTTTTAGCTAAAAATAAATAAAGTTTGTTCTTTCAAGGAAACCCCTTAATAAAAAAATTGCACCCCCCCCCCTAATAAAAAAGCGATCCCTGAAAGTATTCTATTCCAATAACTATGTTAAAGTTATTTTATATCGTGCAAATTCCATTTATATATGTACTTCCGGGAAACATACAGTACTCTACTCTATTCGACAGATCAGGAGTAATCGAAAAAGCCATACCCAGTGCAGTATGGTATCTCTTGGAATCCTGAATCTGATGCTACCAATAATTGTCCTAATCCACATATGTCTATCTCCCATCAATCGAATCAGTACTAGTCAAAGAAATGGAAATTCCCCCATTGCTGATAAATGTGAAATAAAAAAGAAAAAAAAAATAAAGAAGAGGGATTGCCGTTGGGAATGAAATTCTACTTACTTTCTTTCACAAAAAATCTTTCACAAAAAATAGAGAGCGGAATTGATATATTTTTTTATTGGATCCGTCGGGACTGACGGGGCTCGAACCCGCAGCTTCCGCCTTGACAGGGCGGTGCTCTGACCAATTGAACTACAATCCCAAGTAAATACCATAATAAAATAAAGTATTATGTATACATATTTTTATGATTTTATTCTAACCCTTTCAATTTAGAATTTAGATTCAAATTGGCGTGTTGTAACAGAGCCATGAGTGATATATTGATACCCATATGGGTATGCGCTTTAATGAGAACGACCTGGATTACTAGTAATCCTTTCGTTATTGCCAAATAAATGGGATAATTACTCTTTCAATGAAAAAGGGTTTTTTCTTTACCCCTTTCCTTAGATTTTATTTTAGACTTACAGATCCTAATTTGTTGGAAAAATAGAGTAAATAAATAGTGCTATAGATATATCAGAGAAGAAAAATTCTCTTCCGTATTGGGGGATCGGGCATTTCTGGAGAGCACAAAATGGGTTATATGATACCATTTCGTGGTAGATCGGCGAATTTTTGGGCCGAGCTGGATTTGAACCAGCGTAGACATATTGCCAACGAATTTACAGTCCGTCCCCATTAACCGCTCGGGCATCGACCCAGGAAGAATAAATTCCAGGCTTATTGATAATCCATGATCAACTTCCTTTCGTAGTACCCTACCCCCAGGGGAAGTCGAATCCCCGCTGCCTCCTTGAAAGAGAGATGTCCTGAACCACTAGACGATGGGGGCATACCATACTTGCAGGATCGCCATCATACTATGCTCATAGTATGAACAGTTTTTTTAAATTGTCAATAGAATAGAATGGTATGACTCGATACGGAGGATCTTTCCATCTTTCACGATTCTATAGCATTTTTTTCCGCCAATAATTTAGTTCATAATTTAGTTCCGAGACTGCGCCAAATTTCTTTATCAATCATTCAATGAAATATGTTGGATCTCTGTTAAATTAGTGGGTACATGTATGAATCAAATGAATTTCGTTATGATGTCAATTAGGATCGGAAACAATTCATTGTATTGCTATTTATCAAATCCAATATCAATAAACCGTTTTATTTTACCTATATTCACTAGTATATCCTCCCCTAGAATTTTATTTACCGGACAAGTCAAATTTTGCATTTCTGAACGAACTGTTATACGTATAAGATATA